TATTTCTTTCATCGTACCAAACATACCAATATTTGCATTAATAGTACGTAAGTGTAACTCGTTACTCAAACAACTATTTAGGGTTCCTATAGCTCCTTGTAAAGCTTGTTGGAAAACCCGTTCGCGGACTTGATTAATTGTTCTTTGTTGCTCAAAAAGAATGGTTTCGTTTTTGTAATTTTCTAATTGTTTCAAAGTCTTATAAGTTGAATTAATCAAATTTAATTTTTCTCGTTCGATTTCAGAGTATCCATTCACGCGAAACTGATCCGCCTCCGTTTCTACTTTACGCAAGCGAGCCCGGGCGTTTTCTAATTGTTGAATAGCTCCTTCACGTAGTTCTTCTGAATTTCGAATAGTATTTAATATCCTCTGCTTTCGGTTATCTAATAAATCATTTAATGAAAGTAGATTATCTTTCCATTTATTAAAAAAAAGTTCTATGATCCCTTCCCGAACCAAACATGAATCTTTCGATTCATTTGGCTCTCATGCTCACTTATTCCAATCATTTATCAATTATTTATGAAACTTCCATTCCCATATTTTTCATGTAATGAGCCTACCCTCTCCCGATTTTTTTTATTCAATTAATATTCAATATATAGTTCAGATCACCAATCCAAGACAAAAGTATTCGGAGGATTCTTCTGACCAATGAAAAATCGATAATTGTCAGCAAAGTTGTTTCTTTTTTTCTTGAAATCCAAAGAATTCTTATTACTTTATACGTAGGTTATCAATTCTGCATTATAAAAAAAGACTCACAAAATTTTATCGACATGAGTGTTTTATATCGAAAAAAGTCTAACTATTCTTTTTGAAAATCTTATTCATTTTTTTATTAGACTACATTTTTTATTAGACTACATATAGTAGAAAGAGTACCATGTTGCATCTGAACTTCAAACGGTTTAGCTTTAACCATGTTAATTAATGGTCCCAAATTTTTGGTTGATAGAGAATCAAAGTAAAGTAGATTTACCAAAGAATAACGAAATGCTATGGTTCTAAAATATAATTTTTTTTATTCAGAAGTAATTCGCGGGATTATGCACTCTTTCCTAGTTATAGTGCCACTGGGTGAATCCAGCCTATTCTTGAAATGAACAACTCACACACACTCCCTTTCCAAAAAAGATCAATACACCGAAAACTACACTTAGATTTATTGGATTTGTTGCTAAAATATCGGTATTAAACCCGAAACTCCCGGCGGATGGCCAGTGACCCAAGTAAACGAAAGAATCGGTTAAATTTTTCATATAATCTCCTCTTCTAGCTAAACTATAAAAAAAGAACTCTGTCCTTTTTTTTTTTTTTTATTCTTTTTATTGAAAATAAAAAGAAAATTGAATTTAATAATTTAAAATTTAATTTACCTATTTGGATATTTGTAAACAGAATAAAAAACCTATTCTATATTACAAATGTATTTTCCAAAATTTTTAATTTCAATAATAATAATGAGACTTAATTAGAATTAAGCTAGAATTTGAGACCAAGTTTGATGTCAATTTCAAAAAGCTTAAACCTCGTTTTTTGGCAACACTCCTTAAAAAAAAGTTTCCATTAAACTAAAAGAATAAGGGGAAGGAAGAAAGCGAATCGATGTGCTAATTCCCCATCCTCAAATTAGTCCTTCCCAAGGATTGTTGTCTCACTGAATAATTGTAGGAGTTAAATCTTGATAGAATTAAAAAAACTACGAAAAAAATCCAGAATTTTGCGATTTCTCGGATTAAACAAAAGGATTCGCAAATAAAAGCGCTAATGCTACAACCAGGCCATAAATTGTTAAAGCTTCCATAAAAGCCAAACTAAGCAATAAAGTACCTCGGATTTTTCCTTCTGCCTCAGGTTGTCTCGCGATACCTTCGACAGCTTGACCCGCAGCTGTACCTTGACCAACTCCAGGTCCAATAGAAGCAAGCCCAACAGCCAACCCAGCAGCAATAACCGAAGCAGCAGAAATCAGTGGATTCATGATAAGTTCCTCACACCAAAATAAAGAAATAGTTAATGATACAATCATCCAATGACTTAAAGGACATAATTATAATTAAGTAATCGCTAAAATTCATCCAGCCAAAATAACCAAAAACTTAAAAAAAAAAGAATATAATAATATTATTGAATCATAAGAATTACTTTGATAGTAGTTCCTATCCACAGGATTTTCAAAAATTTATAATATATATATACGACTTTTTTATGCCATTTCTTTTTTGTGAACCATTCTTTGAATTCTGCGTTCTTCCTTTTTATTGTTTTTTCAACCAATTCACAGATAAAAAGAAAGAACTTCTAATCGAATCCCTATCTAAATCGAAATTCACAAAAGTAGTAGGGCAGATTATATAGATCTTTAACTCATATATACCTAGTGAATATCAAATATCACATATACAAGTGTTTCTTACATAACGTAAACCACCTATTCTATAATTGGGCTAACCTAAAAAAGAATATTTGAAAAAAGAAATAGTTAATGATGACC